CTATAAGAATCAGTACTGAACATCCCTCCTGTAATAGTACAGGCTCCCATAGCAATGACATATTTTGGTTCAGGCATTTGCTCATATAATCTTACTAAAGAAGGAGCCATTTTCATTGTTACTGTTCCTGCTGTTAAAATGAGGTCTGCTTGCCTAGGACTCGACCTTGGTACTAATCCATAACGATCAAAGTCGAATCGTGAGCCTATTAATGAAGCAAATTCAATGAAACAACAACTGGTACCATAGAGAAGAGGCCATAAACTGGAAAGTCTTGACCAATTCGAAAGATCATTCAATGTAGTTGAAATAACTGAATTAGGGGATGTTTGGTCAAGTAATGGAAAATCAATCAAATTCATAACTGTCTCAATGTAATCTTTTCCTTCTTTTTTCTTTTTTTGATTGTCTGAATATTCAGCTAAGACCATTCCAATGCTCCTTTTCGCCATGCATAAACTGAACCAACAATTAGGATAAGCACGAAAATTAAAGCTTCTATAAATACGGATACACCCAATACATCGAAACTCATTGCCCATGGATAAAGAAAGACCGTTTCAACATCAAAAACAACAAAAACTAGAGCAAACATGTAATAGCGGATTCGGAATTGTACCCAAGCGTCTCCCATGGGTTCTATACCTGATTCATAACTAGAGAGCTTCTCTGGTCCTTCACTAATCGGAGCTAAAACTCCGGAAATTACAAATGCCAAGATAGGAATAGCACCTGATATTATTAGAAATGCCCAGAAAATATCATATTCGTGAAGCAGAAACATAAATATTACTCCTATTAATGTGGAATAGGCTGAATTATTCGATTTGAATTGAAATTGTCAATTCATCCAGAACTTCTTAGGCGAAAAAAGAAAATTTTTTGATCAAACCCGCATAGTTTAGAGTTTGTTTTCTATAGGGCATGTCTTGTTTAAAGATTCATACAACGGAACCCCACTTATATTTATTTTACATTTAGATTCCATTTACATATAGTGTAGATATAGGATGCTCTTACACAAACAAAACTCTCTTACTTTGTCTCGGTTTCTCCCTAAAAACAAAATATAATAAAGTAATTAAATACAAATACTAAAATAGTATATAAATATACTCTAACTATAATAGTAATAAATAATACTACTAATATCTATCATATTAGTATAACTATGTTTTTGTTTTTATAGTTTAGTTAATTTTATTTCGAATTTCCAATTGAATTCATATATATTTATATTATATATTTATAATTTATATTCGAATTTCATTTCCATTGGGGTAAAATGACTAGGGATTTCTAGCATATTCTACTTGAAGTATTCTTTTCATTAAAATCCAGGTAGAAAATCGTTGCTTCTATTGATTCGATAGGAATACATAAACATAATCTAATACATCGAACGATTCTATTCTATTTTATCTCCCTTCTTTGATCCTAGATTTCATCTCTATTTTCCTTACTTTATTGATTTGATTCAATCCGTTGAGTTGCGAGGAACCTTTACATATAACAACTCATATCTTTCTATACCAAAAAAATGAGAAACTTGGAATCTGTACTATACTCGCGGATCCTCTCAGAAATAAAAAGAATCGAGTACTAAAGAAAGACCGCGATTTGGGAAGAACAAAAATACTTGTTACGGCAATAACACTTAGTAAGACCAACCGATGGGTTGGGTTTCGCTACAAAAGGGGTTTGTTTTGGAGCAAACTTACACTACACAATGAAAGATAGCACAGAGTGATAGAATCAGTCATCAGTGGAATCATAAATGATCTACATAAGATACTTCTAATAGAAAAGAAAGAATCACACATTGTTGAACAATTCGATAGACCAAATCCCAAAATCGACCCAACTCATAGAATACAGAAGAAGGAACATTGATACATTAGGGACCAATTCATTATCTCTGCATTATATTTGAAACAACCAATTTGATTATTGTTCGGCCAAAAACTAATTAGTCGGAGTCGGGGGACTTCTACAAATACAAGACCAACAAAAGAATAAGTACTAGATCCGTGTAACTTAAGTATTGTATTCGACTTGATTGGGTCAGAATGCAGTTTTTAGACAGAATCATGTCATGATTTTCACTTCATAAATTGACTGGGATTGGGTATACCAAAACAAAAATATATCAGTAACTTTTTGATCATGGACAGGAAAAAAGTCATATGTAATTCATCCATGAAGATTAATGAAAAAGGATAGGTATTTTATCCTAGATTTTGCAAATAGCGATTGGATCTGTTGGAATGAATTATTGTTTTTATTTTACTGTCCTTATGTATTGACATGAGCATGTGGTAATGCTTTCATTTCTATGGATAAAGGAACCTGTCAGTCCATAAACAAGTACTCATGAAGAAATGAAAACTATACTAAACTAAAATAGAATGTCTATACAAAAAAAAAATGAAATGTGTTAGGGCTATACGGACTCGAACCGTAGACCTTCTCGGTAAAACAGATCAAACTGATTATTATC